TTCTACGTGTATTCTTACGTGAACCAATACGTCCATTTCTACGCGAACCGATTCTTGGTATAGTTTTTGCCATATTTTAGCATCTCATAAATATGAGTCATATAGATATATGGATATATCCATTTCTTGTCAAAACAGATCTTTTTTTTTTTATTTGTAGATCAGGTCTTTTAGAGAGTCTTTTTTAGACTATCCCTGTCTTTGTTTATGTCTCGGGTTGGAACAAATTACTATAATTCGTCCCCGCCTACGAATTAGTCGACATTTTTCACAAATTTTACGAACAGAAGCTCTTATTTTCATATTTTTCATACCTTAACTTAAACTTTGAATCGACTTCTTGGAAGAAAATAAGTTTCTTGAAATTTTGAATTTCGAATCGTATTCCATTCCCATGGAAAGGAATGTTAAAGTTAAAAAATTACCTAATCATTCGAATCTTTGTTGCAGAGTCGATAAATGATGCGCCCTCTGCTTGAATCATAATGACTGACTTCAATTTTGACTCTATCTACTGGCAGTATCCGTATAAAACTACGTCGGATCTTTACTGAAATAGAACCTAAAATAAGACCCTCATTATCTAAATGAACCCAGAATATACCATTGGGAAGCGATTCATTAATTAAACCCTCATGAATCCATTTTTGTTTTTTCATTCCGGGTAAAACCTCCTTTAAAGTATTAACTAATGTAGGAGAAATAAGATTATACACTCCGCATTTTTTTTTTTTTTTTCACAACAAATAGGAAGTTTCAGATCCAATGTGGATATAAGACGGATTACCAGATATAACACAAAATTTCTCCGCCTATTCTTTTTAGTCGAGCTTCTCGGTCTGTCATTATACCTTGCGAAGTGGAAAGAATTACAATTCCCATTCCGCCTAAAATTCTAGGGATTCCTTGATAGTTAGAATAGATTCGTAAACCAGGTCGGCTGATCCGTTTTAAATTTAAAAGATTTCTATAGGGCCCTTTTCTATTTCGTCTGTGTCGCAGAGTTGAAACCAAAAAATATTTATCACTTTCTCGGTGTTTCCTCACATTTTCGATAAAACCTTCTCGTAAAAGTATTTTAACAATGCTTTCGGTAATATTAGCCGATACTATTCGAAGGACTCTTTTTCTATCCATATCAGCATTGCGTATAGAGGTTAGTATGTCAGCAATAGTGTCCCTACTCATAATGGAGTAAATTTTTTGTTGTCCTAAAATTTTGATATAATCAACATGTTTTTTTAGTTTTTTTTTACTTATTTTATTTGTTTATGAATAAAAATTATATTATAAAATTAAAGGTATATGCGTAAAACACAATCTACTAAATTAATTTGAATCTATTTCTTTCCAATATCCTACTATAACTATATCATAGTCTCATCTTCTATTTTAAGACTATTATAATACCTCGGGCGCCAATGAAACTATTTTAGTGAAATTTAAATATCTCAATTCTCGGGCGATCGCACCAAAAACGCGAGTTCCTTTAGGATTTCCTTCTTGATCAATGACAACTGCGGCATTGTCATCATATCGTATTAGCATACCGTTGTCACGTTTCAGTTCTTTACAGGTACGTACAATTACAGCTCTGACCACCTCTGATTTTTCTAGGGGCATATTTGGTACTGCTTCTTTAATCACAGCAACAATAACGTCACCAATATAAGCATATCGACGATTACTAGCTCCTATGATTCGAATACACATCAATTCTCGAGCCCCGCTGTTATCTGCTACATTCAAATGTGTCTGGGGTTGAATCATTTTTTTTATTTATTTTTTCAATGCAAAGGGCGAAGAAAAAGAAAGAAATATTTTTTGTCAAAAAAAAAAAGAAACCTTGCATTTTTCATTCCCAGGCTCTATTTTCTTTGGTTCTACATTCTTATCCCAAAATAATAAATTGAGTTTTGATAGGCATTTTGGACGCTGCTATTGAAATTGCTTTTCTGGCTATATTTTCTGCGACTCCGCCCATTTCATAAAGTATTCGACCGGGTTTAACAACAGCTACCCAATAGTCAGGAGAGCCCTTACCCGAACCCATACGTGTTTCTGCGGGTCTTACTGTAACTGGTTTGTCGGGAAATATACGTACCCATATTTTTCCACCACGACGTGCATTTCGTGTCATTGCTCGGCGCCCTGCTTCTATTTGTCTAGATGTGATCCAAGCAGGTTCAAGCGCTTGAAGAGCATATTTACCGAAACTTATATGATTACCTCGATAAGACATTCCCTTCATTCGTCCTCTATGTTGTTTACGAAATCTGGTTCTTTTGGGGTTATAGTTGATGGTTGTTTCTGAATTCCACCTCTACTACAGAACCGGACGTGAGAGTTTCGTCTCATCCAGCTCCTCGCGAATAAAAAGATTTAAAAAATTAAATTTGAATTGAAATATATTTAGATAAAATTGCAGGATTCTTTGAGATTTCATCTAATCTATTAGTTATTTGTATACCTTAATTTAGGTATTTTGGATATCTAACTAAACCTATTAAACATATATTTCTATTTTTTTATTAAAATATATATATATATTTTTTTCATTTTATCGTATCGGATTGCTCCAAATCCAAAAATAACGTTTTCGCGGGCGAATATTTACTCTAATATCTATTTTAGTTCTAAGGTTAGTTGATTACGTCTCAGATCAGAATAGATGATTTATTTCTCGGTTACGTTCGCCATCCCGACCAATGAATTGTTAGGCTTTGGTTTCAATAAAATCTTCTGTTCTGCATTCATGGGTTCCATCGTTCCCATTGCTTCTTGTTTAATGGTTAGGTCTTAATTCTACAACGGAGCTCTTAATGAAATTTGTTCTTGAGTCAATTTTCTCAGTCTTTATTGGCTCAGGGCTCTTGGTTTTTTTGTTCTATTAATTATATATGAATCAGTATTGATGCTTTATTACATTGCCTTTTATGAGATGACTCATAGACCTTACATATTGGAATTCTATATCATCGATATTCTTTTTCTCTCTTTCTCTCACCTCTCTATCTACATCTTTTTTCTATATTCTGGTTCACAACTTAGAATCAGATTTTTTTTTTTTTTTTAGTTTCTGAAAAACAGATTTCAGTTGCTACAATGATATGAATAATCTATCATATCTTGACTGGTTTGTTGGATCTAGATAATGCGAAGTAATGAGCTGTTTTTTAGTTCTATAGTTATTAGTTTATATTAGGGCGGCTTTTTTATCTTATCCTTAAAAAAACCAACGAGTCACACACTAAGCATAGCAATTATATCAAAAATTTAATCGAATTTTTATTCAACCCTATAAAATTAAAGAATTATGGAATTAAGAGCTCGTTTTTTTATCTTTAATCAAAAAAATGACTGAGATTTTTTATTGGATTTTTGAAAAAAAAAAGTAAAGGAAAGCTTTTTTATCCCTCATCTATAAATATCCAAATTTTGATACCTAATACGCCATAGATAGTTCGAGCTGTATAGGCACAATAATCAATTTTAGCTCGAATGGTTTGTAGGGGAACTCTACCTTCTCTGATCCATTCGACACGTGCAATCTCTTTTCCATCAATGCGTCCTGCAATTTGTACTTGAATTCCTTTTATATCTGCTTGTTCGGTTAATTCAATAGCTTTTTTCATTGCTTTGCGAAAAGAAACTCTATTTTTTAATTGTCCGGCTATAAACTCTGCAAGAATATTAGGATTTCCATAAGGCTTTGCAATTCTTGTGATAGCAATATTGAGTTTTCGATTTATACAGTTAAACTCTTTTTCTAGATTCGTCTGTAATTCTTCGATTCCTTGCGGTCGATTTTCGATTAATAATTTAGGAGATCCCATATAGATTATGACCTGGATCAGATCGATTCTTTTTTGAATCTCTATACGTGCAATTCCCTCGATGCCAGAAGATATTCTCAGATTCGTTTGTACATAATTTTTGATACAATCTCTTATTTTTTTATCTTCTTCTAACCCTTCACAATAGTTTTTTGGTTGTGCAAACCAAAGGGAATAATGACTTTGCGTTGTACCAAGTCGGAAACCAAGTGGATTTATTTTTTGTCCCATAACCCCCCGCTACTATACACATTCTCATCTATCATATCGGTATACCTTTTTTTCCATCTAGGTTTTTTTATTTTTAATAAGTAACTAGGTTTTTGTAATGAGTAACTGGGTTTTTTTAATGATGCAAGATAGTCTTTATGTATATATGGATCTATTAAATATTCACCTTCATATAAAGATATGTCTTTCACTCCAATAAGTATATGACAAGTAGGTCTTTTTATCGGATAACTACGTCCTCGAGCTCGAGGTTTTAATTTCTTAACGCTAGTGCCTTCATTGACTTCGGCTGTACAAATTATTAAATTGGTTTCGTCGGAACCCATGTTATCACTAGCATTTGCTGCTGCAGAATAAACCAATTTAAAAATAGAATAAGATGCTCGATAGGGCATCAGTTCTAGTATCATAAGTGTTTCCTCATAGGAACGTCCACGAATTTGATCAATTACTCTTCGCGCTTTATGGGCCGACATAGGTATATGTTGACCTAAAGCATATATTCTGGTTCTGTTCCTTTTTATCATTATCATAAGATTCGTCTCCTAATTTTTTATTAACGACGAAATCGATTATCGCCTTTCGCATGCCCTCGAAAATTTAAAGTAGGTGCAAATTCCCCCAATTTGTGACCTACCATACGGTCTGTTATATAAATAGGTAAATGTTCTTTTCCATTATGGATAGCAATAGTATGGCCTATCATTGTGGGTATAATGGTAGATGCTCGGGACCAAGTTACTATTATTTCTTTTTCTGCTTTTGTGTTAAGCCTCTCGATTTTTTTTAACAAATGCTTCGCTACAAAAGGATTTTTTTTGAGTGAACGTGTCACAGCTTACTCCTTTTTTTCTTTTGGTAAAGACGAAGAAAGAAATTCGATTTTCTCTCCTATTTACTACGGCGACGAAGAATCAAATTATCACTATATTT